GTTTGCAATATTATAATAATGTAAATAGATACGTTTTGGGCTTGTAAGTATACTACTCGAGGTTTTCCTGTTTCCGGGGGGTTTTCAGGAGTGTTAGTGATCTCAGGAGTGTAGGGGGGTAGGGGGGTTTTACGCGCAGAAGCCCAGGGGGTAATATTAGATATCTTAGGAGAAAAAATTCACACATTATGTCCTTGATATTATAATATGTAATTCTAGTGTAATGTCTTTTATCACGCATACTTTGGTACCTGCTTGACAACCAGATGTACAGCCTTCTTGTTATTCCCTCCGCTCTGCACTGTGAAATGCCAGGTGAAAGGAAAAAGAAAAAAAAAAGAACCAGTGACCCGCTGGAGTGAACGCCCGGCATGGTGGGTAACGAGTCGTATGGTCGCCACCATTAACTTATGCAAGCGTCGATGAAAGAATGTGGGTGAGCCAGGTAATGGCCCTGAAGTAGGAACCAAATGCCAGGAATAATTCACTGTGTGAAACCCCCACGATACTTGTCCCTCACCCTCATTAGCCGTGTGCCTTAAGTAATCATACGTTGGTCGGTTCTTACTACATTAAGATTCTGAGGTATGACGGGATTTTGAGTCCTGGTATATCTTCGACTATGGAAAGTAAATGCTAGGTCTTAAATTTCGTTCATTCCCTGAATTTTATTGTTATTACTATTTTTACTTATATTTGGTTTTAGTATTTCTTAGTTAAATAATCAGCTCTTGAATGGTTAAACCCTAGTTGGGGTCGTTAATATATGTATGTCCTGGCATAATATATATTATGGTTAATATAGATTAATGGTATATATACATATATGTACATGCAAAGAATAGTTTAATTAAGAATGCTAGCTTTGGGAGTTGGTGGTGGGGGTTAAAATCCCTCTTTTTTGAGCAGTAGGAGGGACTTTAACCCTCGACGTCCGGTTTACAAGACCGGCGCTCTGAGTCTGAGCTACTAATGCATGATCATTGAAGGGCTTTGTTTTCTAATCATCCAACTAGCGGTATGATAATTAGGAACAATGAGAAGTAAAGGACGGAGGCGATTTGTCCAATAATAATGAAGGGGTGTTCAACAGGCATGCCTCCAATTCAAGTGAGGATCATGACGTCTGCGACAAGGGTTCAGAACAGGAATTGGGTTAGGGGGCGGAATGCTAGGCCTTGTTGTTTTGATGTGTGTAAAATTGGCACAACAATAAGGACTAGAATAGAGGCTAGTAATGCCAGGACCCCTCCTAGCTTGTTAGGGATGGAACGTAGGATGGCGTATGCAAACAGGAAGTATCACTCAGGTTTAATATGAGGGGGAGTAACTAAGGGGTTGGCGGGCGTGAAGTTGTCTGGATCTCCTAAAAGGTTGGGAGAAAATAGGGCCAAGGAGGTGAGTGGAATTAGGATAACTGCAAAGCCTAGGAGGTCTTTATATGAGAAGTAAGGGTGGAAAGAGATTTTGTCGGAGTCTGAGTTTAGGCCTAGGGGATTGTTGGATCCTGTTTCATGTAAGAAAAGCAGGTGAATAATTGTTATGGCTGCGATGATAAAGGGGAATAAGAAGTGGAAGGCGAAGAAGCGTGTTAGAGTAGCATTATCAACTGAGAAGCCGCCTCAAATTCATTGAACGAGGGTATTTCCTACGTAGGGAACGGCGGATAAGAGGTTAGTGATGACAGTGGCACCTCAGAAAGACATTTGTCCTCAAGGCAGTACGTAGCCTACGAAGGCTGTTATTATTACTAAAAGGAGAAGAACTACTCCGATGGTTCATGTTTCTTTGTATAGGTAGGAGCCGTAGTAGAGGCCTCGGCCGATATGAAGGTAAATGCAGATGAAAAAGAAGGATGCTCCATTGGCATGGAGGTTACGGATTAGTCAGCCGTAGTTTACGTCTCGGCAAATATGTGCTACGGACGAGAATGCTGTGGTGACATCTGCGGTATAGTGTATGGCTAGGAAGAGGCCTGTAACAAGTTGGGTAATTAAGCAGAGACCAAGTAGAGAGCCAAAGTTTCATCATACTGAAATATTGGAGGGGGTGGGGAGGTCAACTAGTGCATCATTAGCAATTTTTAGTAGGGGGTGGGTTTTGCGTAGGCTTGCCATTAGGGTTTTTATAGTTGAATAACAACGGTGGTTTTTCAAGCCATTAGTCCTGGTTAAAATCCTGGTAAGAATTATGACTTATATTATGTCTTTATTATTATGCGGGTTAATTTTTGGGTTAATTGCGGTAGCTTCGAATCCTTCTCCTTATTTTGCCGCTTTAGGTTTGGTGATTGTGGCTGGGCTTGGGTGTGGAGTTTTGGTGGGTCATGGAGGCTCTTTTTTATCTCTAGTATTATTCTTGATTTATCTTGGTGGTATGTTAGTTGTTTTTGCATACTCTGCGGCTTTGGCCGCGGAGCCTTATCCTGAGAGTTGAGGGAGCTGGCCGGTTGCTATATCGATACTAATTTATCTGGCAGGGGTAGTTTTGGTCTCTGGGCTGTTTTGAGGGGGGTGGTATGAGTTTTCTTGAACAACTGTGGAAGAGCTTGGTGAGTTTTCTGTGGTTCGCGGGGATATGGGGGGAGTAGCCTTAATATATTCTTTAGGGGGAGGAATGTTATTAATTAGTGCTTGAGTTCTTTTGTTAACTTTGTTTGTAGTGCTGGAGCTGACTCGAGGGTTAAGTCGTGGGGCGCTTCGAGCGGTTTAGAAAGAGAGGATAAGAATTGCAAGGGTGAGGGTTAAGAGGAATAGGGTTAGGTAAGTCTTGATTATTCCTCGTTGGGTGTTGCTTGTTGTGGTGATTAAGGGGAGGTTAAGAGAGGCCACTGCTTTTGGGCCTGATTTTTCTAGTCAGGTTTGATCGATTAATTGGCTTGCAATTGTTTGGCCTAGGGTCAAGGTTAATTTGGGAGCGAGACGGTGAATAATTATTGGGAAAAAGCCTAGTATGTTAGAAAAGTGGTGAACGTTCAGCCGGGGCGTTGGGTTGTACTGTTTGCTTGTTAACGAGGCCAGTTCGAGGGCTAAGAGGAGGCCAAGGACCGTGACGGTCAGGGCTGCTAATTTTAAAAGGGGGGGCATGGATATGACTGGAGTTTTTAGGGGAATAATGTTAGAGGTAATTAAGAGGCCGGCAACAATGCTTCCTCAAGCTAGTCGTTTGATAGGGTTGATTACTGCAGGGTTGTTCTCGTTGATTGGGGAGAGGGAGTTAAAACGGGGATGGCCTATTGACACAAAAAATACGACGCGGAGGCTGTAGATGGCTGTAAAGGAAGTGGCAAGGAGGGTTAAGGTTAGGGCTCAGGCGTTGAGGTGAGATGTGTTTAGTGCTTCAATAATAGCATCTTTAGAGAAGAATCCTGCTAGGAAGGGGGTACCTGTGAGGGCAAGGCTTCCTAGGGTTAAGCATGAGGATGTAAAGGGTGTGAGGTGATGTATTCCTCCTATTTTTCGGATGTCTTGTTCATCATTAAGGCTGTGAATAATGGAGCCGGAGCATAAAAAGAGTATCGCCTTAAAGAAGGCGTGAGTGCAGATATGGAGAAATGCAAGTTGAGGTTGGTTTAGGCCAATAGTAACTATTATTAGTCCTAGTTGACTTGAGGTAGAGAAGGCGACGATTTTTTTAATGTCATTTTGAGTGAGGGCACAGGTGGCGGTGAATAGTGTGGTGAGAGCTCCGAGACAGAGGCAAGTGGTTAAAGCAGTTTGGTTGTTTTCTATTAAAGGGCTTATTCGTACTAGAAGAAAAATCCCAGCTACGACCATTGTGCTGGAGTGAAGTAGGGCAGAGACCGGTGTAGGGCCCTCTATAGCAGAGGGTAGTCAGGGGTGAAGGCCAAATTGGGCGGATTTACCAGTGGCTGCAATAATTAGTCCAATAAGCGGGGGAGTAAGATCAAAGTCTTTAGCGGTTGTAAATATTTGTTGTATTTCTCAGGAGTTTAGGTTTGTTGCTATTCATGCTATGGCAAAAATTAGGCCGATATCCCCGACTCGGTTGTATAGGACTGCTTGTAAAGCAGCGGTGTTTGCGTCTGCTCGTCCGTATCATCAGCCGATCAGAAGAAAAGACATGATTCCTACACCTTCTCAGCCAATAAACAGTTGAAATATATTGTTAGCGGTGACTAGGATAATTATAGCGATAAGAAAAATAAGGAGATATTTGAAGAAGCGATTCATGTAGGGGTCTGCATGTATATATCAGGATGCGAATTCAAGAATGGATCAAGTGACGTATAGGGCAATAGGGGTGAAGATAATTGAATAGTGGTCAAACTTTAGGCTAATATTGATGTCGAAAGTGTGGGTATTTATTCAGGTTCAGTTAGTAATAATAGCTTCCGCCCCTTCGTTAAGGAAAAGGCAAAGGGGGAGGAGGCTAACAAAAAAGGCTAGTTTAACTGCTGTTTTAACTTGGGAGAGGGCTCAGTTGGCATTTTGGGGGCGGGGGTTGAGTGTGGTTAATACTGGAAATATAAGGAGTGCAAAAATAATGATTAAGCTCGATGTTATTATAAGGGGAGTGGGGTGCATAGCTGCTACTTGGATTTGCACCAAGAGTTTTTGGTTCCTAAGACCAACGGATGAGCTGTTATCCTTTAGGAGCGGGGCCGAGTGAGCCCAGGGGTCCAACCAAGGTGGCGAAGATTAGCAGTCTTCGTTGCTGCGAGCCTCTCTCGGTGGATAAGAGGATTTTAACCTCTGTTTTTAGAATCACAATCTAATGTTTTTGTTAAACTATATCTACAGGCGATTCAACCCCAAATTAGTTCAGGTTTAAGAATTAGTAGGGCTAGGGGGATTAGGTGGAGGGCTATTAATAGGTGTTCCCGGGTGTGTGATGGTTCGAGAGCGAGCATGTGTGGTGGAAGGGGGCCTCGTTGGGTTATTAGGAATATGTAGAGGGAGTAGCCGGCTGTAATAAGTGTCCCGGCACCTGTTAAGGCGAGGGTTCACCAGGATCAGTTAAATAAGGAGGTAATGATTATTAGCTCGCCTATAAGGTTTGGTAACGGAGGAAGAGCAAGGTATGCGAGGCTAGCAATAAACCACCATGAGGTCATAAGGGGGAGGGCTATTTGTAGGCCTCGCGCTAAGACTATTGTTCGGCTGTGTGTGCGTTCATAGTTAGTGTTTGCTAGGCAAAATAGGGCAGAAGATGTTAATCCGTGGGCGATTATAAGAATAAGTGCCCCCGTAAACCCTCAGGGCGTTTGAATGAGAATTCCTCCTACTACGAGGCCTATATGGCTGACTGATGAGTAAGCAATGAGGGATTTTAGGTCTGTCTGGCGGAGACAAATAGAGCCTGTTATGATAACACCTCAAAGTGCAAAGATAATGAATGGGTAGCATAGTTCTTTGGTAAGGGGCTCTAATACAACTAACATTCGTATTATTCCGTAACCGCCTAGTTTTAGGAGGACAGCTGCAAGGATTATTGATCCTGCTACGGGGGCCTCTACGTGTGCTTTGGGGAGTCAGAGGTGGACACCATAAAGTGGCATTTTAACTAGGAAAGCTAGTATACAGCCTGCTCATCATAGTTTGTCGGCGTAGGTAATGAGTTGTGTGGGGGCTGAATATTGAAGGATGAGAAGGGAAAGGGTGCCCGTGCTGTTTTGAAGGAGGAGGAGGGCAACTAGGAGGGGTAATGACCCTGCTAAAGTATAAAATAGGAAATAAACGCCTGCATTAAGTCGTTCTGTCTGGTTACCCCAACGAGTAATAAGTATAAGGGTTGGGATTAGGGTGGCTTCAAATATTACATAAAATATAATCACTTCGGTGGCGCCGAAAGCTATAATTAGGAAGATTTGTAAGGATGCTAGAAGGGAGATATATATTCGTTGGCGGTTGGCTGGTTCGTGGGCTGTGTGGTTTTGGCTGGCAAGGATTATAAGGGGAAGTAGCCAGCAGGTTAGGACAAGTAAAGGGGTAGATAGGGGGTCTGTGGCTATGTAAGGGTTGAGGCAAGACCAACCGGTTTCTGATGAATTTTTTAGTCATATGAGGCTAGCTAGTGCGATTAAAAGGCTATGGAGGAGACTGGTTGGTCAAAGTCATTTAGTCGGGGCTATTCAGGCTGTTGGGACAAGCATAAGGGAGGGGATAAGAATTTTTAGCATTGTAGGAGGTTAAGGCTTTGTAGGCGGTCTGAGCCATGTGTGCGGGCTGTAGCTACTAATAACCCCAGTCCTGCACTAGCTTCGCAGGCTGAGAATGCAAGTAGAAGCATAGGGGCGGTTGAGAAGCTTGTGGAGTCAAGTTGGAGGGCTCATAGGGAAAGGCCAACAAATAAGGACAGTATTATTCCTTCTAAACATAGAAGGGCGGACAATAGGTGGGTTCGATGGAATGCCAGGCCTGTTAGTCCTAGCATAAAGGCTGAGGAGAAAGAAAAGTGAACAGGGGTCATCAGGCCAATTGTGGATTTTAACCACAAGCTTTTGAGCCGAAATCAAATGTTTTTTTTAAACTAATTACCTATTCAGCTCACTCTAGTCCGCCTTGGAGTCATTCATAAATGAGACCTAGGGTAAGGAGGGTCAGGACAGCTGCGGCTCATAGGAAAGTAAGTAGGGGGGAGGATAGTTGGTCTCCTCATGGGAGGGGGAGGAGGAGAGCAATTTCTAGGTCGAATAGGAGAAATAGAATGGCAACGAGAAAGAAGCGAAGGGAGAAAGGTAGACGGGCTGTACCTAAGGGGTCAAAGCCGCATTCGTAAGGAGAGAGTTTTTCGTGGTCGGGCATTATTTGGGGGAGCCAGAAAGAGACGAAGGCTAGGATAGTGGAGAGGGTAATAGAAATGGCAATAATTGTTGTAACTAAGTTCATTATCTTTCCTTGGATTTTAACCAAGACCAGGTGATTGGAAGTCACTTATACTTACTTTAGTACTAGAAAGATTATGAGCCTCATCAGTAGATAGAGATGTAGAGGAATAATCAGACAACGTCTACAAAATGTCAGTATCAAGCGGCTGCTTCAAATCCGAAGTGGTGGCCTGATGTAAAATGGTAGTGGATTTGTCGGAGGAGGCAGACAGCCAGGAAGGTGGAGCCGATGATAACATGGAGTCCGTGGAAGCCGGTGGCGACGAAAAAGGTAGATCCGTAGACTCCGTCTGCAATTGTGAAAGGGGCTTCGTAGTACTCTAGGGCTTGAAGGAAGGTAAAGTAAAAGCCGAGGAGAATTGTTAAGAGTAGGGACTGGATGGCTTGGGCTCGTTCTCCCTCTATAATGCTGTGGTGCGCTCAGGTTACTGTAACCCCGGATGCAAGTAGGACAGCTGTATTGAGTAGGGGGACTTCAAATGGGTCTAAAGGGGTAATACCTGCAGGGGGTCAGCATCCTCCGAGTTCAGGGGTGGGGGCTAGGCTTGCGTGGTAGAAGGCTCAGAAAAAGCCTAGGAAGAAAAAGACTTCGGAGGTAATGAAAAGGATTATACCGTATCGGAGTCCTTGTTGAACGGGCGGGGTGTGATGTCCTTGGAATGTGCCTTCTCGGATGATGTCTCGCCATCATTGGTATATTGTAAGGAGAAGGAGAATTGTCCCAAGGGCCATCAATGTTGTAGAGTTGTAGTGGAATCAGATTGCGAGACCAGATGTTATTAACAGGGCAGCTACTGCGCCTGTAAGAGGTCAGGGGCTGGGGTCTACTATATGGTATGCGTGAGCTTGATGGGCCATTATACGTTTTCTTGGAGATAGAGGCTTAGGAGAAGAACAAATACGTAAGCTTGAATTATTGCTACGGCAATTTCTAGAAGTGTTAGGAGGAATAGGAGGACAGTTGTGAGGATAGCTACGGTTGGTATTAAAGGGAGAAGGACAAAGGCAGCTGTGGCGATGAGTTGTATTAGGAGGTGGCCGGCAGTCAGATTAGCTGTAAGTCGTACTCCTAATGCAAGAGGGCGGATAAACAGACTAATTGTTTCGATGACAATTAAGATGGGAATTAGAAGGACTGGGGTTCCTTCTGGCAGGAGGTGTCCTAGCGCAGCAGTCGGTTGGTTTCGTATCCCGATAATTACTGTTGCTAATCATAGGGGGACGGCAAGGCCTAAGTTAAGGGAAAGTTGTGTAGTAGGTGTAAAGGTGTAGGGGAGAAGCCCTAACATGTTGAGTGAAATTAAAAATAGTATAAGGGAAGTTAGTAGCAGGGCCCATTTATGTCCTCCCATATTTAGGGGGAGGAGGAGTTGTTGTGTAAAGCGGTTAATAAATCAACTTTGAAGGGTGAGGAGGCGATTTTCTAACCATCGTGACGAGGGACGGGGGAAGAATACTCAGGGGAGAATAAGAGCAAGGGCTATTAGGGGGATTCCAAGGTAAGTGGGGCTTATAAACTGGTCGAAAAAGCTTAGTGTCATGGTCAGGTTCAGGGTTCTGTTTTAGGCTTTTCTGTGCTTTGCGAGGCGGGTTCATTTGGGAATGTGTGGGCTAGTACTTTTGAAGGTAGCACTATTAGGAAAATAAGTCAGGAGAAGGTTAAAATAGCAAATCAGGGTGTGGGGTTGAGCTGGGGCATGTCACTAAGGGTGGTTGGGAGTCACCAATATTTAGCTTAAAAGGCTAATGCTACGACCCTGTTTAGCTTCTTAGCGAGGCGTCTTGAAGTATTAAGGTTGATCAGTTTTCGAAGTGTTCAAGTGGGACTGCTTCAACCACGATTGGTATGAAGCTGTGGTTTGCTCCGCAGATTTCGGAGCATTGTCCGTAATAAAGGCCGGGTCGAGATGCAATGAAGGCTGTTTGATTTAGGCGTCCAGGGACGGCATCTATTTTTACACCGAGGGCTGGGACTGCTCAGGAGTGAAGTACGTCTTCAGCGGAAACAAGTACTCGGATAGGAGAATCAGATGGAACCACTATTCGGTGGTCGGCTTCTAGGAGACGGAACTGTCCGGGGGTAAGGTCTTGTGTAGGGATTATATAAGAATCAAATCCGAGGTCCTCGTAATCAGTGTACTCGTAGCTTCAGTACCATTGGTGGCCGATGGCTTTAACAGTTAGATGGGGGTCGTTAATCTCATCTATTAAATAAAGAATCCGGAGGGAAGGGAGGGCAATTAGAATAAGAATAACTGCTGGTAGGACAGTTCAAATAACTTCGATTTCCTGGGAATCTAAAATATATTTGTTAGTGAGTTTAGTTGATACTATGGCCACAATAATGTAAAGAACAAATGTGCTAATTATAAAGACAATTATTAAGGCATGATCATGAAAGTGGAGAAGTTCTTCTATTACAGGTGAAGCTGCATCTTGAAATCCTAGTTGTGAGGGATGTGCCATTGGGTTTAAGACACGCGGGGGTTTAACCCACAACTATGCCTCGACAAGGCAGTGTAATTTCTGTTTTACTAGTGTCTTATTAAGAAAGTGACAGAGTGGCCATGTGGTTGGCTTGAAACCAGCCCACGGGGGTTCAATTCCTCCCTTTCTCGGTGTTTGGAGTTAACTTGCACGAATGCAGGTTCCTCGAATGTGTGATAAGGGGGAGGGCAGCCATGTAGTCATTCTACATTAGTTGTGGTTAGTTGAACTGATAGTACTTCACGCTTAGCAGCGAATGCTTCTCAAATAATAAACAAGAATAAAATGACTGCTGTTAGAGAGACGAGGGAACCAATTGAGGAAATTGTGTTCCAGAGAGTGTAGGCGTCTGGGTAGTCGGAGTATCGTCGAGGCATTCCAGCCAGTCCAAGGAAGTGTTGTGGGAAGAAGGTTAAGTTAACCCCCACAAACATAATACCAAAATGGATTTTTGCCCAAGTCTCGTGGAGGGTGTATCCTGTAAATAGGGGGAATCAGTGAATAAAGCCACCAACAATAGCAAATACGGCTCCTATTGATAAAACATAGTGGAAGTGGGCAACTACGTAATATGTATCATGGAGGACAATATCCAGAGAAGAATTAGCTAGTACGATGCCAGTTAAGCCGCCTACTGTAAATAAAAAGATAAACCCTAGGGCTCATAGGAGTGGGGCATCTCACTTAACGTTACCTCCATGAAGGGTCGCTAGTCAGCTAAAGACTTTAACACCGGTAGGAATTGCGATGATTATGGTAGCAGATGTAAAGTAAGCTCGTGTGTCTACGTCCATTCCTACAGTAAACATATGATGGGCTCACACGATGAAGCCCAAGAGTCCAATAGCCATTATGGCTCAAACTATGCCTATATAGCCGAATGGTTCTTTTTTACCTGAGTAGTAGGCAACAATATGAGAAATTATTCCAAAGCCCGGAAGAATCAGGATGTAAACTTCAGGGTGCCCAAAAAATCAGAATAGATGTTGATAAAGAATCGGGTCTCCTCCTCCGGCTGGGTCAAAGAAGGTGGTGTTCAAGTTTCGGTCTGTAAGAAGTATTGTAATTCCGGCAGCAAGGACGGGAAGGGAGAGGAGAAGAAGAACTGCAGTAATTAGTACTGCTCAAACAAACAGGGGAGTTTGGTACTGGGAAATAGCGGGAGGTTTCATATTAATAATAGTTGTGATAAAGTTGATGGCCCCAAGGATTGAGGAAATCCCTGCTAAGTGGAGAGAAAAAATTGTTAAGTCAACTGATGCCCCGGCATGGGCCAGGTTCCCAGCTAGAGGGGGGTAAACTGTTCATCCAGTGCCCGCCCCTGCTTCTACTATAGAAGAGGCAAGGAGAAGTAAAAAAGAGGGTGGAAGTAGTCAGAAGCTCATATTGTTCATTCGGGGGAATGCTATATCGGGGGCTCCAATCATTAAAGGAATTAGTCAGTTTCCAAATCCTCCAATTATAATTGGTATTACTATAAAGAAAATTATTACAAAGGCATGTGCTGTAACTACAACATTGTAGATTTGGTCATCTCCTAGGAGTGCCCCAGGTTGGCTTAGTTCAGCTCGGATAAGTAAGCTTAGGGCTGTGCCCACTATAGCAGCTCAAGCACCAAATACTAGATAGAGGGTGCCGATATCTTTATGGTTAGTTGAGAAGAATCAGCGTGTGATTGCCACAGGTAGGATGGCTGAGTTTTAAGCGGTGGATTGTAGCCCCACGAACAGAGGTTTGAGTCCTCTTTCTACCAAGCCCTGAGGTGTTTTACATATTAGATTGCAAATCTAAAGAAGCAGGCTGACGTCTGCCGGGGCTTTCCCCCGCCTATTTAGGTTGAACGTTAGGCGGGGGAAAGTTAGATGGATGCTCGCTGGCTGGGGCGCTTAGCTGTTAACTAAGACTTTGTAGGATCGAGGCCTGCCTATCTAGAAAGGCTTTAGCTTAATTAAAGTGTCTGTTTTGCATACAGGAGATGTGGGTTAGTGTCCTGCAAGTCTTACAGGGACTGGAAGATTCTCACTTCCACTGAGGGCTTTGAAGGCTCTTGGTCTAGATGTTAAACCTAAGTCCCTTAGAGGGTCAATAATGCTTTTACGGCGGGGGTAAGAGGCAAGAGGAGGGTTGTAGCCGTGATAGAGATAGTGAGGGGGAGGGTCAGTTGGAGGGAGGGGAGGCGTCAGGGGGTAATTCCTACTAGGTTGTTTGGAGAAATTGTTAAGGCTATAGCATATGTGAGTCGAAGATAAAAGTAAAGGCTGAGGAGGGCGGTTAGGGCTGCTAGAGTGGCTGTAGGGGCTAGATCTTGTTTGGTTAATTCTTGAAGGATTAGTCATTTGGGTATGAAGCCGGGTAGGGGAGGGAGACCTCCTAAGGAAAGGAGAACAAGGGGCATAAGGGCGGTGAGTGCCGGGGCTTTCGCTCAGGAGGTGGCGAGGGCATTGATGTTTGTTGCTTTACTATATTTAAATACCAGGAATGTTGCGAACGTTATAACAATGTATGTAAGTAGGGTTAGTAAGGTTAGGGAGGGGGAGAACTGTAAAACGAGAATCATTCAGCCCAGGTGAGCGATGGAGGAGTAGGCGAGGATTTTTCGTAGTTGGGTTTGGTTTAGGCCCCCTCATCCACCAACAAGAGTGGATGAAATTCCTAGAATAATTAGAATGGCTGAGTTGGGGGGATGAAGTTGTAACAGGAGGGCAAAGGGGGCAAGTTTTTGTCAGGTGGCGAGGAAGAGCCCGGTAGTAAGATCAAGTCCTTGGAGAACTTCTGGCAGTCAGGAGTGTAGGGGGGCGAGGCCAATTTTTAGGGCAAGAGCGAGGGTAATTATTGTGGCCGGGAGGGGATGAAGTATTTGTTGAATTTCTCATTGCCCGGTAAGTCAGGCGTTAGTTGTGCTTGCAAATAAAAGTATTGCGGCTGCCGTGGCTTGGGTAAGGAAGTATTTAGTGGTGGCTTCGACTGCTCGGGGATGGTGATGTTGGGCTATTAGGGGAATAATGGCGAGGGTATTGATTTCAAGGCCTATTCAGGCGAGGAGTCAGTGGGAGCTCGTTAACGTAATCGTGGTTCCCAGGCCAAGCCCAAATAATAGGATGGCTAAGATGTGGGGGTTCATTAGTAGAGGAAGGATTTTAACCAACATGTTTGGGGTATGGGCCCAAAAGCTTAAATTAGCTGACTTTACTAGGAAGTGGTGTAGTGGAAGCACTGAGAGTTTTGATCTCTCCAGCTAGGGTTCGAGCCCCTTCTTTCTAAGGAGTAGGGGGGACTTTAACCCCCATAATTCACTCTATCAAAGTGGCCCTTTGCTTCAGGCACAGCTCCGAGGCTAAATTTGGGGGGGAAGGCCTGCAAATGCAATTGGGAGTGCGAGATGTCAGATAACTAATGCTAGTGTAAGTGGAAGAAAATTTTTTCAGATAAGGTGTATTAATTGATCATATCGAAATCGGGGGTAGGAGGCTCGGACTCATAGGAACACAATTGAGAGTAGGGCGGCCTTGGTTATAAGGTTGATTGCGGTGAGCTCAGGGATTGTAGGGATGTGTGAGGCTCCTAAGAAAAGTGTAGCAGAAAGCGTGTTCATAAGGAGGATGTTGGCATACTCTGCTAGGAAGAACAGGGCGAAGGGCCCTCCTGCATATTCTACGTTGAACCCTGAGACTAGCTCTGATTCTCCTTCGGTTAGATCAAAGGGGGCTCGGTTAGTTTCTGCGAGGGTTGAAACGTACCACATTGCGGCTAGGGGTCATGCCGGTAAAATAAGCCATACACTTTCTTGGGCAGTATTAAAGGTTTGTAATGTGAAGCTCCCTGCGAAAATGATGAGGCCCAGGAGGATAAGGCCTAGGCTGACTTCATAGGAAATGGTCTGGGCGACTGCTCGTAAGGCTCCAATTAGGGCGTATTTGGAGTTTGATGCTCATCCTGACCCTAAAATTGCGTATACTGCGAGGCTTGATAGAGCTAAGAGGAAGAGGACTCCCAGGTTCAGGTCTACCACGGGGTAGGGTATGGGTATGGGTGCCCATAGGGTAAGGGCTAGGGTCAGGGCTAGTATGGGGGTGAGAAGGAAGAGTACGGGGGAGGAAACGGAGGGGCGCACTGGCTCTTTAATGAAGAGTTTAACTCCGTCTGCAATGGGTTGGAGGAGGCCGTAAGGTCCTACAACGTTCGGGCCCTTACGTAGTTGTATGTAACCTAAGACTTTTCGTTCGATTAATGTCAGAAAAGCAACTGCTAGGAGAACGGGTACGATGAAGGCTAAGGGGTTAATGATGTGGGTAACGAATGTTGAAATCATAGTTAAGGGGAGGACTTGAACCTCCGTGGAAAGGGCTTAGGTCTTTTGCATTAGCCGGGCTCTGCCACCCTAACATGCCATTCTCTCAGGCATTAAGGATATGCCCCTTTGCCTGTTTTAGTTGTCTTCATCAGGTGGGGGAGAGGCATGTCTTAAGCAGGGGCCCCCTCTTTTCGGTCCTTTCGTACTAGAAAAGATCATGTCATAGATAGAAACTGACCTGGATTACTCCGGTCTGAACTCAGATCACGTAGGACTTTAATCGTTGAACAAACGAACCCTTAATAGCGGCTGCACCATTAGGATGTCCTGATCCAACATCGAGGTCGTAAACCCCCTTGTCGATATGGGCTCTAAAAGGGGATTGCGCTGTTATCCCTAGGGTAACTCGGTCCGTTGATCGGCGTTGCCGGATCTTATTGGTCAAAAATTTTGTTTGTTAGAGCGGGAGCTCTTACTTGTAGGAAGGGTGTTCCCTTTCCACGTGGGGGTTTTTTATTTCCCCGCGGTCGCCCCAACCAAAGACATAGAGGTAAGGGTTATTTGGTTTAATCCTCTTATGTGGAGGGGTATTAACATAATTTACCTTGTGTCTAAAGCTCCATAGGGTCTTCTCGTCTTATGTGGGTATCCCCGCTTCTGCACGGGGAAATCAATTTCATTGACTTGAAAGAGGAGACAGCTTAGCCCTCGTTATGCCATTCATACAGGTCTCCATTTAAGAGACAAGTGATTGCGCTACCTTTGCACGGTTAAAATACCGCGGCCGTTAAACATTTAGTCACAGGGCAGGCGGGACCTCTTATTTATTGATTGCAAGAGGCGATGTTTTTGGTAAACAGGCGAGGCTTGTGTGTTTGCCGAGTTCCTTTTCTTTCTTTTAGTCTTTCCTTATGGGCACACCAGTGTGGGGTTAACGGTTGATTGTTGGGGGGTCTTCCAGTTGTTTTATTTGTAGTTCAATACCCTCTTTGTTTGGGGGCGGTAAGGTTCGGTGGGGGGTCCGTTCCGAGATACACTTGTGCGGGGAGAGAGAGGGCTCTCTTATTACTCATATTAGCATAATCTCTCCCATGGTTTAATCATGGGATGGCCTAGTAAAATTAGGGGAATAAGATTTTATTATCGGGATAGGGAGGGGACGGTAGGGATGTTTGAGCTTTAACGCTTTCTATGGGGATGGCTGCTTTTAGGCCCACCAAAACATTTTACCTTTAGGTAATTTTGATCTTTATCCTCTTGTTAAAGTTGTGTCTTGTGTCAAAGGGGCTGTCCCCCCTTTGACTAACTCTCTCGGTTTACTTAACATGTCATAAAGGAGTTGCGACGTATATGAGTAAAGAAGCCGGGAGGCTGAACTTCTATCCGTTTCCTAGGCAACCAGCTATAACTAAGTTCGGTAGGTCTGTCACCTCTACTCAAAGCTCATCCCACTCTTTTGCCACAGAGACGGGTTTGCCCTATTAACAGGCTGTCTTGGAGTAGCTCACTTAGTTTCGGGGTGTCAAACTAAAGTGCTCTTTGCTTGAGGATACTGGCTAAATCATGATGCAAAAGGTACGAGGTGGAAGCTCTGCTTTTTTATGCTTAACTGGGTTGTTTCATTTCTCTTTCAGCTTTCCCTTGCGGTACTTTCTCTATTGCTCCTGGGGCTTCCTTTTCTATCGCCTATACTAGGGTGGAAAAATGGTTTGTTGCAGGGTTTGTTGGTGTATTTGGGGTTAATTAATAAGGGTTTGTTAGGTTTTGGGGGAGGGCTAGCTGTTGGGCGTCAGGGCAATCCGATTTGCACGGATGACTCCTCAGTGTAAGGGAGGCGCTTTTCTGCTGTAGCTATACCCTGATTTTTCCAAGTGCACCTTCCGGTACACTTACCATGTTACGACTTGCCTCCCCTTTAGGAATTTAGGGTTTTAGTTACTTGAGTTATAATAATTCGGGGAGAGTGACGGGCGGTGTGTGCGCGCTTCAGGGCCAGTTTCAGTAGAACACGCTATTTTCTGCTTACTGCTAAATCCTCCTTCAGGTGTATATTTCAGTGCACCTTCCGTGTGCCCTTAATTAAGGGAATGTAGCCCATCTCTTTCCCTTCCATACGCTACACCTCGACCTGACGTTTTGGGGTATACCAATTTTGCTTACTGTGGGGCCTTCAACAGGGTAAGCTGACGACGGCGGTATATAGGCGGGAAAAACAAGGAAGGGTAAGGTTGAACGGGGGTTATCGGTTCTAGGACAGGCTCCTCTAGGGGGGTCTAAAGCACCGCCAAGTCCTTTGGGTTTTAAGCTAGTGCTCGTAGTTCCCAGGCGGACAACAGGTGTAGTTTGTTGTCGATGTTTATGGCTAGGCATAGTGGGGTATCTAATCCCAGTTTGTGTCATAGCTTTCGTGGGGTCAGAATATGTAAAGCCACTTTCGTAGTTGGGCTTCTTACCTTCGAGTACGTATAACGGCTTTGAAGGTATTCGGCTTTAGTTTTAGAATATCTTAACCACCCTTTACGCCGGTGTCTATCAACTTGGGCCTCTCGTATAACCGCGGTGGCTGGCACGAGTTTTACCGGCCCTCTTAGCTTTAACTAAGTCAAGTTTTCACTTATGGCTTAATGTCTGTCACTGCTGAGTTCCCTTGGGGGTGTGGCTAAGCAAGGCGTCGTGGGCTGAAGGGAGGAGTGTGCCTGATGCCGGCTCCTTGTTCCCGGGCGGGGAACTGTAGGGCATTCTCACAGGGGTGCGGATACTTGCATGTGTAAGTTTAGCTATAATTGATAGTAAAGTCAGGACCAAGCCTTTGTGCTTACGAGGCTTTCTAGGGCCCATCTTAACATCTTCAGTGTTATGCTTTAGTTAAGCTACGTTAGC